CATTTGTTTATAAACTCTCCTGGGGGCTGGGTAATACCTGGGATTGCCCTTTATGATACTATGCAAATTGTGCTACCAGATATCCGTACAGTATGCGTAGGATTAGCCGCTTCAATGGCATCTTTTATCCTGGTCGGAGGAGAAATTACCAAACGTCTAGCATTCCCTCACGCTTGGCGCCAATGAGGTTTTTATTTGAGAGAAAAAAGAAGACTATGCCTTCGCCATATGAATACTAAGTAATAATAGCATGGCACGTCGAATTCGATATGAGAAATTTTTGTATTGTTTTTTTCAAAACATTAGATTCTGTATCGAGAGAGTAGTATGAGATAAGGGGTATTTCCGATTTTCTCGTATCTATCGGGAGTTCAGTTCAGCGTCACAAACTTTTTTATTTTCATGCCGGAGAGTTCTTAACAATATTTATGTTATGAAAGAGTACGAAAAAAAAAAAAAAGATTTTTTCCTTATTTGATCGGATTAAAAAGAAACTTTGGGATTGCTGAATCACAGACAAAAAAAAAGAAACATATAAAGCAACGGAGCCATCATAGTATTTTTTAACTCCTCCGAAAGGAAGGATGGCAATTTGATTATTTACCCATCTGATCTGAGTCTGATAGATTCTATTTTTTTCTTTCTTCAATAGAAAGAAGGGGGGTCATTTTCTTGTAGAGCCGTATGCACAAAAGATGCCTGTACGGTTGTTCAATTCTATCTTTTTTCTATTATTTATTTTTCTCTTTGCTTTATCGTGCGAGATAAGGGAAGCTTTTATTTTGTTATATCATCAGGGTAATGATGCATCAACCTGCTAGTGGTTTTTATATGGCACAAGTAGGCGAATTTGTCCTGGAAGCGGAAGAACTGCTGAAACTGCGTGAAACCCTCACAAGGGTTTATGCACAAAGAACGGGCAACCCCTTATGGGTTGTATCCGAAGATCTGGAAAGAGATATTTTTATGTCAGCAACAGAAGCCCAGATTATGGAATTGTTGATCTTGTAGCAGTTCAATGAAAATAACATGGATTTCGCGCAAATCTGTGATTTGAATTTTATCTTCGAATTGAATATTCTATTAAATAGAAGTAATTCATCATCATTCGGTTAGGATCAATCTAAACCAACCCATCATATTATGTATACGATTCAACATGCCAACTATTAAACAACTTATTAGAAATACAAGACAGCCAATCAGAAATGTCACGAAATCCCCCGCTCTTCGGGGGTGCCCTCAGCGTCGAGGAACATGTACTAGGGTGTATGTGCGACTCGTTTAGATCATGAGCTGGCACAAAAGCAAGAAAACTACTTTTACAGTATCAACGATCAGTACCGGTGAATGGGATAGGATGGAAAAAGGAACTCCATTCATTATTAAATTAAAAAAAAAAAAAAACTCTATCATATCCCTCTATTGTGTATTAAGTTTATGGTTTCCGTTGGTGTAAATCCAATCACCTGAATTTAAGATGATAAGAAATTCTCCATTGGTAACAAATGGTTATCCATTAAGCGGAGGAAATCTTATTTTAAAAGCATAAAACATAAAGATTAGGTAGGCTCCCAATCTAGCAAGAACGGACTAAGAGGGTCAGCTACCCAGCAAACTTTCATAATTAAATACCGTTACTGTATAGGTAGATCTGATTGTGAAAGACCTATTACTGGATAATTCATGGGTAGAGCCAAAGCGTGTGAACTATACAAGTTCCCAATAACATCAATTAGTTGATTAAATATTAAATTAAAGTATAAAGTAAAGGCTCCGGTGTATAGAGAAGACCTCACCGTTTAAGAAGTAACCATAGAAACGAAGGAACCCACTATTTCTTTTATTTACTAGATTTTTGTGATACCTAGGAAAATTTCTTATTTCGCAGTGAAATACCTAAAAAAAAAATAAAAAATCGTGGTCGGGAAGGTTAGAGTAGCCAAAGCCATTGGAATTTTGATTTTATACATTGGAAAAATCCGTTTTGTTATTAATAGACTAGAAAGGGGAAAAGAATAACTGAAAGAAAGGCAATCAATTAGTTATTCGTCAAAGTTTCATTTATTCAATGACCAGAATTAAACGGGGATATATAGCTCGGAGACGTAGAACAAAAATTCGTTTATTTGCATCAAGCTTTCGAGGGGCTCATTCAAGGCTTACTAGAACTATTACTCAACAGAAAATAAGAGCTTTAGTTTCGGCTCATCGGGATAGGGATAGGAAAAAGAGAGATTTTCGTCGTTTGTGGATCACTCGGATAAACGCAGTAATTCGCGAAAGGGGAATATCCTATAGTTATAATAGAAGGGAAGTATTACCCTATAGTTATAGTAGATTAATACACGATCTGTACAAGAAACAGTTGCTTCTTAACCGTAAAATACTTGCACAAATAGCTATATCAAATAGGAATTGTCTTTATATGATTTCGGACGAAATCATAAAGATAGAAGATTGGACAGTAAACGCCAAACTAATAGTAATAAATGGAATT